GTTGGATGAACTGCATTGCTGATATTGACCCTAAAAAAGAAACGGTAGGTACAGCTAGTCCGTGAACAGCTAACCATCGCACTGTAAAAATTGGATAGGTTCTATCTATAGTCATTTTGGCCTCCTAAAAAGATCTACTAAATTCATCGAGTTGTTCCAAAGGATCAAAACGGCCAGTTATTAATGGAATTCCTTGTCGGCTTTCTGTAAAATACTCGTTTGGGCGAGGGCTTCCAAATACGTCGTAAGCTAAACCCGTGCTGACGAATAACCAACCCGCAATAAATAAGGAAGGTATAGTAATGCTATGAATGACCCAGTATCGAATACTGGTAATAATATCCGCAAAAGAACGTTCTCCTGTGCTTCCAGACATGTTGAGCTCCGCATATTCTTGTACAGTCAGGGGGGGCCGATTCCGTAAAAGATTAAATCAGTAAATGGAAATTTACTGAAACCAATCTTTGTGAGATCGTCAATATTGTACCAAGGGTGTTTTTAGAGTATACCGAATCAGTATAGCTATCCTTCTTCTGACACAGCAATGCAATTTCACAATCAATATCGAAATGAAGTGTTAGATAATTTCTTTCTTCTTTTCTTGTTGCTTGTCGATGTAGAATTTTGTACCATTTAATATAAAATTCCTCAAATTCCTGTAGTATAAGGATTTTCTTCAGTAGAAACTGAAGATCAAGTAAAATGTGAATTCGACAGGTTGGTTTCCAATAATTTATGAAGGAGATTCTCATATTCTTACGATTCAATTAGATGTTACATCTAAAAACATACGTTTTGTGGTTGTATAAGATGTTTTTTGTTGGAATCTTTTTTTTTTAGGAATTGGTTGGCCAACCAGTAACAAGTAACAATAGTAGATATTATTCAATGAAAGAAAGAGGAACAACGAATAAATAAAAAACAATAAATATTCGTGATGCACGCATTATTCTATTAGCCCCCCAAGGGGGTCCTTCGTGACCTAATTACAAAGATGGGTCTTTGTAATATGGAAAGATAAAATGTAAAACCCAGTTTCGATTGATCTTATCGTGCGATACTTTTTTCTTTTCAATCGCGAGATTATGTGAATAAACTACTACTGAGTTCGCTTTAAAGTAAAAAAAAAGTGCATTAGAAGTGTCGTTCGAAAAAAAAAAAAAAATGGATTCGATATTTCGATACAATAAAAAAAAATCAAACTTATTTTCCAATTTTATTCCAGAGTGATTCAAAGAGAGTTTCATTTTGTGAATGAAGTTATAAAAAACGTTCTTATTATTACTTTATTTAGAATTTCTAATATTCTATATATACATATAGTTAGTTATATCCATATATTAGTTCAGTCAACTCAAGAGTTGACCGATGAATCTATTGATTCAAAAGCGTGGGATGGGTAAATGTCACAGATGATTAATTGATTTCTTACTTATGTTACTCTATTTTTATTAGTATCGTCTATAATAATTGATGAATCAAATATTTTCAATTGAATTTATCCTTTCAATTGGTTGGTATTTTTGTTTATCCTCGTATCTTTCAAAAATTGAAACTTAGGGAAGTGCTTTAGAAACATATGTATAAAAAGAACATATTTCATTTAGCCTTTTCATGCCTACTATAACTAGTTATTTCGGTTTTCTACTAGCATCTTTGACTATAACCTCAGCTCTATTTATTGGTCTGAGCAAGATACGACTTATTTGAAATTAATTTAATGAACAATTTATAAAAAAATCTTTCTATGGTAGTTCATATATTCTCCAGTCCCTTACCAATTCTTGGTCATTGAGATGTATAGTCAATACAGATTAATATTTAAGGATAAATATTACCTTTCCCTTCCCCCTTTCAAACAAATTGAAATGATTGAAGTTTTTCTATTTGGAATCGTCTTAGGTCTAATTCCTATTACTTTGGCTGGATTATTCGTAACTGCTTATTTACAATACAGACGTGGTGATCAGTTGGATCTTTGATTAATTAACATCTCGTTTTTTATTGACCTCCTACTTCCTTTAATCCGCGGGAGGTCAAAATTACACTAAAATAATTGAGCAGCAACCTAAATTTGACCTCCCGCGATTAACAAGAACACAGAATCACGCCCTGTAGGATTTGAACCTACGACATCGGGTTTTGGAGACCCACGTTCTACCGAACTGAACTAAGAGCGCTTTATTATCACAATAAATATTTTGTAACCCCAATTTATCTTGCATATATATATACTATAAAAAATAAAAATTAAATATTTAAAAAATAAAAATTAAATATTTATTTATATTTAATATTTATATTTAATTATGTATGTACAATTTTATTAATTGATCTCAATTGATCCCTCGTTACTGCTCAGAAGATAAGTAATAGGTAGGGATGACAGGATTTGAACCCGTGACATTTTGTACCCAAAACAAACGCGCTACCAAACTGCGCTACATCCCTTTCAATTGGTCTACAGTGTCATTGTAGAGAATCCCTGTCTTGTTTTCCACATCTTTATTTCCTACATTGATATACACAAACTATCTTATCATTTCTTCCTTCTTCCTTTTGGTCTCATATATCATATAACAAACATATAATATGGTAAAAGACTTATATAAAGTATGAAATAAATATGAAATCTACCACAAAAAATTAATATTTTTTAGGAATTTAAGGCGGAAATGGACGTATTTTTTTCTTTTAATAAATATCTATTTTGTACATTTCAATTTGAATTAGGAACTCCGCGTACAAGTGGTAAGTCATTAACTACATATACACATCCGGTCATATATGTATTACCATTATGTATTACAAATTACAATAAAATTACAATAACGAATACAGAAAGAGGAGTTTTTAAAATGCGAGATCTAAAAACATATCTCTCCGTGGCACCGGTAGTAAGTACTCTATGGTTCGGGTCTTTAGCAGGTTTATTGATAGAGATCAATCGTTTTTTTCCGGATGCGTTGATATTCCCCTTTTTTTCATTCTAGCTATTGATATGGGAAGGGGAAGAAGATTAGAGATACAATCAAATATCTGTAACTAATCCCTACCCCTCCCTTCTTTTTTTCTTTGTTTTTTCTTTGTTTTTTCTTTTTTTACTTATTCTTTCTAAAAAAAAAAAAACAAAGAAAAAGCGGTTTCACCCTCAGTGAAACTATGAACTCGGGCTCAGGCTCAAATTAAATTAATAATAGAATGGAAATGCGGTGGTTGGGGCAACAATATCATACAAGATACTTAACTGAAAATGAAATACTGTACGGCAATTTAAAATTATAAATATAGTTAGAAATCATTATATTACTTATTATTTATTACTATATTGATTGCAACAAAATATTTCTTTCATAATTTGATTTCGAGTTACCTGCTTCTATTTTTGTGTCCTTTCTTCTTCCTTGCTTCGGGTCGGAAAATTAAAGAATTGAGTGAATCAAAAACCAAAGGAGGTTCATGGCTAAGGGTAAAGATGTCCGAGTAACGGTTATTTTGGAATGTACCAGTTGTGTTCGAAATCGTGTTAATAAGGAATCAATGGGCATTTCCAGATATATTACTCAAAAGAATCGACACAATACGCCTAGTCGATTGGAATTGAGAAAATTCTGTCCCTGTTGTTACAAACATACGATTCATGGGGAGATAAAGAAATAGATCGAACCGATCGCTCGTGTGTCAGTCTTCCAAGGAAGATGAAAAATTACATATTATATATAACAATATATATATATAATTTATTTTAATTTATTTAAATAGAAACAAATAAATAGAAACAAAACAAATCCTATTTCGATCGGATCAAAGATGATGTAGAATTAAGAAATAGGATTGGGATTTTCAGGATAAGGAATAAACAAACCATGGATAAATCCAAGCGAATCTTTCTTAAATCTAAGCGATCTTTTCGTAGGCGTTTGCCTCCGATCCAATCGGGGGATCGAATTGATTATAGAAACATGAGTTTAATTAGTCGATTTATTAGCGAACAAGGAAAAATATTATCTAGACGGGTGAATAGATTGACCTTAAAACAACAACGATTAATTACTATTGCTATAAAACAAGCTCGTATTTTATCTCCGTTACCTTTTCTTAATAATGAGAAACAATTTGAAAGAAGCGAGTCAACCGCTAGAGCTGCTGGTCTTAGAACCAGAAAAAAAATAGGTTGACTCTTCAATTGAATTGAATCAAAATAAAATTCCAATCCAAACTCAAATGCGGATTGACGTTTTTTTTGTTCGAAAAATCGTAAAATCGAAATGTCCTGTCGTAAGAAAAAAAATGGGAGAAGAGGAATAAATATTTTTTATTTAACGTCTTTCTTCATTTTGATGACTTTATCATATTTTATCATACTAATTTCTACTCTACCTTCCCAGAGTTCATTCTCCAGGGAACTTCATTTAAACTATTCCAAAGGATTCCTTCCAATCTCTTTATTTTATGATCTCATTGGAAATCATATAAAGACAACTCTTATTTAATATAGCTATTTGTGCAAGTATTTTACGATTAAGAAGTAACTGTCTCTTGTACAGATTGTGTATAAATTTACTATAACTGAAGTATACTTTATTCTCGCGAATTACTGCATTTATCCGAGTGATCCACAACCGACGAAAATCTCTCTTTTGTCTACCTCTATCCCGATGAGCCGAAACCAAAGCTCTTATTTTCTGTTGAGTAATAGTACGAGTAAGTCTTGAATGAGCCCCTCGAAAGGTTGATGCAAATAAACGAATTTTTGTTCTACGTCTTCGAGCTATATACCCTCGTTTAATTCTGGTCATTGAATAAATGAAACTTTGATGAATAACTAATCGATTTCCTTTCTTTCAGTTATTCCCTTCCCGTATCCTAGTCTATTAATAACAAAACGGATTCTTCCAATGTATAAAATTTAAATTCCAATGGCTTTTGCTACTATAACCTTCCCGACCACTATTTTTTTTTTTTTTCTAGGTGAAATGCCTAGAAAAAATTGTATTGATATTAGGTATCAAAAACACATAAAACATAAAAGTAGTAAATATAAATAAATATAAATGGATATAGTGGGTTCCATCGTTTCTATGGTTACTTCTTAAACGGTGAGGTCCTCTCTATACACCGGAGCCCTTCTTTCATTTAATCAATGTTATTGTTAACTTGTACAGTTCACACTCTTTGGCTCTACCCATAATTATCCAGTACGAGGTCTTTCACAATGAGATCTACTTATACAGTAACGGTATTTAATTATGAAGATTAGCTGAGTAGCTGACCCTGTTAGTCCGTTCTTGCAAGAGTAAGGCATAATTTTTCTGCTTTTTAAAATAGTATTTCCCCTGCTTAATGGATATCATTTGCTATCAATGGAGAATTCTTTCTCATCTTAAATTTAAAACGGAGTTGATTGGATTTGCACCAACGGAAACCATACATTTGATACCACAATAGAAGGATAGATCTTTTTGATTTTTAGATATTGAATGGAGTTCTTCCATTCTAGTCTATTCACTGGTACTGATCGTTGATACTGGATCAATTGTTTTCTTTCTTTTGTCCTAGCCCATGATCTGAACGAGTCGCACATACACCCTAGTACATGTTCCTCGTCGCTGAGGACATCCCCCAAGAGCGGGGGATTTCGTGACATTTCTGATTGGCTGTCTTGTGTTTCTAATAAGTTGTTTAATAGTTGGCATATTGAATCATATACATAATGGGCTGGTTTAGATCGATCTTAACCGGATGATTATGAATTATTTTATTTCTATATTAATAGATTAATGAATAGAATATTAAATCCGGTAAGAAGATAAAATCTCAAATCACCAATTCGTCTGAAATTTTTGTTATTTTTTCTTTTTTATTCAGTCGCTACAAGATCAACAATTCCATGGGCTTGGGCTTCTGTTGCTGACATAAAAACATCTCTTTCCATATCTTCGGATACAACCCATAAGGGTTTGCCTGTCCTTTGTACATAAACCCTTGTGACGGTTTCGCGCAGCTTCAAAAGTTCTTCCGCTTCCAAGATAAATTCTCCCGTCTGTGCCTCATAAAAAGAACTAGCAGGTTGATGGATCATTACCCTGATGATATAACATAATAAATGTTTATTCTATCTCGCATGATAATAAGGTGAAGAGATAAAGAATAATAAAATATATAATTGAACAACCGTACAGGCATCTTTTACGCATTGCATACGGCTCTATAATGGAATTCGTTTTTACCTTACTTAAATATCAAATAAATTAAATATAGGGTCTATCAGACTCGGGTTGGTAAATGATCCAATAACCACCCTTCTTTTTGTTTTTGGAGTAGTTCAAAAATACTATGATGGCTCCGTTGCTTTATATATTTATTTCGTCTGTTATTTAGCAATCCCAAAGTTTCTTTTTTTTTTTTTCAATAAAAAAACAAGATTTTTTTTTATTTTCATATTCTTTCATAACCTAAATATTGTTAAGAGTCTCCCGGCGTGAAAACAAAAAAGTTTGTGACGCTGAAATAGGCCTCCCGATAGATTAGATAAAATCGGAAATACCTTTTATCTCATACTACTCTTTCGATACATAATTTAAGGGTTAAAAAAATTTATCATATCGAATTCGAAGTGCCATGCTATTATTACTTAATATTCATATTTCATATAGCGCGAAGGCATAGTCTTCTTTTTTCTCTCAAATCAAATAAAAAACTCATTGGCGCCAAGCGTGAGGGAATGCTAGACGTTTGGTAATTTCTCCTCCGACCAGAATAAAAGATCCCATTGAAGCGGCTAATCCCATGCATATTGTCTGTATATCTGGTCGCACAAATTGCATAGTATCATAAATAGCTACTCCGGGTATTACCCATCCGCCAGGAGAATTTATAAACAAATATAGATCTTTGGTATCATCCTCTATACTGAGATATACCATAAGACCAATAAGTTGATTCGAGATCTCGCTATCAACCCCTTGGCCTAAAAAAAGTAATCTTTCTCGATAAAGTCGGTTGATTGGGATAAAGTTGTATCCCTTAGAAACCGTACATGCACCTTTTGATGCATACGGTTCAACAAAAATAACGAAAAAAAAAAAAAGAATCAATGTGTAGATGTAGATTCTAGCGCTTTCTTTTATTTTTTTCATACCAGGCTTTTAACTTATAAAAAGGGGCTTTTCTTTCATTTTTCAAAAAAGATGGGTTTTGGCCTGTTTTGTTTATTTATAAAAAAAAATTACTAAATTTATCTAACTAACTTTTCATTGATGTATTGTTTCATCGAGATACAATCTCAATCGCGATGTAATTTTCTTGTTCCTGAATGGGCTTCTTCAATTTTTTTAGGTTTATGCTCTACTCCGAGGAAAGATCCGCCCGATTTGGATTTGCACATATATGACAAATGCCCCAATACCACGTCCTTTTGCTACGACTTCCTTTTTACAATTTATTTCATGTCTTACAACAGATATTCAATGCATTCATCATATTACTCGATTGATTAACAGTTTGAGATCACTTCTATTATAAATATATAAAGAAATAGAATATGATAGAAATAGTAATCATAAATAGATTTTTTACCGGTTTTTTCTAAACGGAGCCTGGATACTTCATTTTATTGGCCTAACCAAGATAACCATAAATTATTCTAATTGATAATATTAATCTGTATACCCTCCCGAAAAAATGGATCTAATTGAACTTCACGCTCCAAATTTTGGATAATTCAATCAATCTTTCTTGGGCGAAGGGGAGGATATCTCGATCGGGGAAGAGAATGGGGAAATACCATATGACCCAATATATCTGACAAGTCGCACTATACGTCAATCCACAATGCATCTTCCTCTCCAGGACTTCGAAAAGGTACTCTTGGAACACCAATAGGCATTAAATAAAAGAAAAATTAAGTACTATATCTCACTTTGATGTGAAAGCGTAACAATGGATTTAGTGTCCTACTAATATTGGCCTTTATCATATTTTATCCATAGATTGACTAAGTTTATAAAAAAAGATAAAGAAGACAAAATGAATAAAGTAAAATTATTACAAATAAGTCCTTTGAATGATGAACAAATATATATATGCATTAACTCATATAAAATGGTATCAACTCCCCTACCATTGCGTATTGGTACTTATCGGGTGTAGAATAGATCTGCTTCTTTTTGTTCCTACGAACAAAATAGTTTCATTATTACTAAAAGTAATTGAAAAGAATCAAACAAATCAAACAAATAGTAATTCTTTCCCCAAGATAATCCACTAAAAAGAGGGTCCACAGCATAGTTTTTTCCAATGCAATAAAGTTACATTGTGTCTATTTTTCATTGATAAAGGGGTATTTCCATGGGTTTGCCTTGGTATCGTGTTCATACCGTCGTATTGAATGATCCGGGTCGTTTGATTTCTGTCCATATAATGCATACAGCTCTGGTTGCTGGTTGGGCCGGTTCGATGGCTCTATACGAATTAGCAGTTTTTGATCCTTCTGATCCTGTTCTTGATCCAATGTGGAGACAGGGTATGTTCGTTATACCCTTCATGACTCGTTTAGGAATAACCAATTCATGGGGCGGTTGGAGTATCACAGGGGGTACTGTAACGAATCCGGGTATTTGGAGTTACGAAGGTGTGGCCGGGGCACATATTGTGTTTTCGGGCTTGTGCTTTTTGGCAGCTATCTGGCATTGGGTGTATTGGGATCTAGAAATATTTACTGATGAACGTACAGGAAAACCCTCTTTGGATTTGCCTAAGATCTTTGGAATTCATTTATTTCTATCAGGGGTGGCTTGCTTTGGTTTTGGTGCATTTCATGTAACAGGATTGTATGGTCCTGGAATATGGGTGTCCGATCCTTATGGACTAACTGGAAGGGTACAATCCGTAAATCCAGCGTGGGGTGTGGAGGGTTTTGATCCTTTTGTTCCGGGAGGAATAGCCTCTCATCATATTGCAGCAGGGACCTTGGGCATATTGGCGGGTCTATTCCATCTTAGTGTACGTCCACCTCAACGCCTATACAAAGGATTACGTATGGGAAATATTGAAACCGTCCTTTCCAGTAGTATTGCTGCTGTCTTTTTTGCTGCTTTTGTAGTTGCTGGAACTATGTGGTATGGTTCAGCAACTACCCCGATTGAATTATTTGGTCCCACTCGTTATCAATGGGATCAAGGATACTTCCAACAAGAAATATATCGAAGAATTGGTGCTGGGTTGGCTGAAAATCAAAGTTTATCTGAAGCTTGGTCTAAAATTCCCGAAAAACTAGCTTTTTATGATTACATCGGCAATAATCCGGCAAAGGGGGGGTTATTCAGAGCGGGCTCAATGGACAACGGGGATGGAATAGCTGTTGGGTGGTTAGGACATCCTATCTTTAGAGATAAAGAGGGGCGCGAACTTTTTGTACGTCGTATGCCTACTTTTTTTGAAACATTTCCGGTTGTTTTGGTAGACGGAGACGGAATTGTTAGAGCCGATGTTCCTTTTAGAAGGGCGGAATCTAAATATAGTGTCGAACAAGTAGGTGTAACTGTCGAGTTCTATGGCGGCGAACTCAACGGAGTCAGTTATAGCGATCCCGCTACTGTGAAAAAATATGCTAGACGTGCTCAATTGGGTGAGATTTTTGAATTAGATCGTGCTACTTTGAAATCCGATGGTGTTTTTCGTAGCAGTCCACGGGGTTGGTTTACTTTTGGACATGCTTCGTTTGCTTTGCTCTTCTTCTTCGGACACATTTGGCATGGTGCTAGAACCTTGTTTCGAGATGTTTTTGCTGGTATTGATCCAGATTTAGATGCTCAAGTGGAATTTGGAGCATTCCAAAAACTTGGAGATCCAACTACAAGAAGACAAGTAGTCTGATACAATATGCTTTGTTACTTTTCATTTTTATTTTCTTTTTGTGATTTTTAGATGGGGTACCAGATAAATCTTGATTTGAATCACTGCCTTTTCTTTGACTCTTGTTCTTTATTTATCCGGGAGACGATCCCAAATAAACAGGTATGGAAGCTATAATTGTAAACCACGATCGAATCTATGGAAGCATTGGTTTATACATTCCTTTTAGTCTCAACTCTAGGAATCATTTTTTTCGCTATCTTTTTTCGAGACCCGCCTAAAGTTCCAACTAAAAAGGTGAAATGATTTGTCATTATCTCAATTGAAGTACGGATCCTCCCAATATTGGGAGGATCCGTACTTCAACTAGTCCCCGTGTTCCTCGAATGGATCTCTTAGTTGTTGAGAGGGTTGCCCAAAAGCAGTATATAAGGCGTACCCAGTAAAACTTACAAGTAAACCAGATAAAAAGATGGCAACTAGGGTTGCTGTTTCCATGATTATATAGTTTTAAGACATTATAAAGTTTTAAGACCACAATGGATCTATGATAAGATCATTTATTTACAACAGAATGGTATACAAAGTCAACAGATCTTACTGAATATAAAATATTATGGCTACACAAACCGTTGAAGGTAGTTCTAGATCTGGCCGCCCAAAACGAACTAATGCGGGGAGTTTATTGAAACCATTGAATTCAGAATATGGTAAAGTAGCTCCTGGGTGGGGAACTACTCCTTTGATGGGTCTCGCAATGGCTCTATTCGCGATATTCCTATCTATTATTTTGGAGATTTATAATTCTTCCATTTTACTGGATGGAATTTCAATGAATTAGATTCACAAGAACCATTAACTGGCTTTTTCAATACAAAGTGAAGCGTTTAGGTTTCTGATTTTTATCCCATTCTATTTTGGTAGTTTGACCGTGGAATTTCTTTGTTTCTGTATTTCCGGAATATGAGTGTGTGACTTGGTATAAATGATCCTATGGATAGTACAGAGAATGGGTCTGTCATCTTGATAGAGATGGTTTTACTTCGTCGGATATTCATTCTAGTATCTGGAGCACGGAATATATGAAATAGATTACTATTAGAACTATGATTCATACTTAAATAGTCAGACCTCGTGTCCGGACTTCAAAAAATTTTTTCAAAGAGTTAGAAGTTATAAATATTTTTATTCTTTCAAACTTTCGTTTATGCTTATTTTGATCAAAGGACAAAACAAAGGTTTCTTTGGTTTGGATTTTTAGTCATTATATCTATTCATTGAATAAGTGATGATCCAATGGTTCTTACTCAGGGAATTTTGGGACTTAGACTTAGTTTGAAAGGGTTTTATTGAATCATCGTGGTTTTAGTATGAATCTGAGGTTTTAATCAATTCATAGGGTCTTAACAAGAGAATTCCTATCAATAATAAAGAAAACAGCAGTAAAGCCGCATTACACATAAAGAACACCAAAGAAAATAGGTAAATAGAAGATTCAAGAGGCCTATAACGATCAATATATAGACGAATGAGCCGACTTGATTTTTGGCATTATAACCACAAAGAAGAGCTTTCGGATTTTTATTCTTTAGTATCTTCAAAAAAAAAATGGAATCATAAATCATAGAATTAATAAATTTCAAACTTTATATTACACACATCCGTTAGAACTAGTATTTGGGTGTTTCTGTTTGAGCCGTACGAGATGAAATTTTCATATACGGTTCTCCGGGGGGGTCCCCTTGATTTACCTATCTCAATAAAATCTATGATTGGTTCGAAGAACGTCTTGAGATTCAGGCAATTGCCGATGATATAACTAGTAAATATGTTCCTCCTCACGTCAACATATTTTATTGTCTAGGGGGAATTACGCTTACTTGTTTTTTAGTACAAGTAGCTACCGGGTTTGCTATGACTTTTTATTATCGTCCGACCGTTACGGAGGCCTTTGCTTCTGTTCAATATATAATGACTGAAGTTAATTTTGGTTGGTTAATCCGATCAGTTCATCGATGGTCGGCAAGTATGATGGTCCTAATGATGATCCTGCACGTATTTCGCGTGTATCTCACCGGCGGCTTTAAAAAACCTCGTGAATTGACTTGGGTTACAGGTGTGGTTTTGGGTGTATTGACCGCATCTTTTGGTGTAACTGGTTATTCCTTACCTCGGGACCAAATTGGTTATTGGGCAGTCAAAATTGTAACAGGCGTACCAGACGCTATTCCTGTAATAGGCTCGCCTCTGGTAGAGTTATTACGCGGAAGTGCTAGTGTAGGACAATCCACTTTGACTCGTTTTTATAGTTTACACACTTTTGTATTACCTCTTCTTACCGCCGTATTTATGTTAATGCACTTCCCAATGATACGTAAGCAAGGTATTTCTGGTCCTTTATAAAGAATATATACCATCTTGGAATCAATCATCTATCACTTGGGGTAGGAACACTAGTATTTCATTGCTACAAATATGGATTATTGAAAAAAAAAAAATAAGACATGTATTGGGATATTTCTCTTCAACTCTACAAAAATGTATTATTTTTTTGACACTCATAGTTGAAGTGAATTTTCCGAAGATAAAATGGATTATGGGAGTGTGTGACTTGAACTATTGATCGGGCCTTGCAGATATATGTC